ATTCTCTATTCCTAATTACTGCAGTACGGAAAATACCGGAAAGAGTGGAAAGGAATGAAAATCTCACTGCTGATCCATTTGTGATACGTGAATGGGAGAAAAATCCGAATCAAACCCCTTCTTCGGTGAAAAAAAAAAAAAAGAGGGGGGGGGCAAAATGGTCCGAAGCTTTGTTATTTTAGTTAGGTTCAAGTCTGACGGGAATAATATTCTACGACTAGAAACTCATTGATTTTCAAACCGATCCATTTAATATCTATTATTTGATTTACTAATCCTTTATATTGGGATGAGTCAAAAGTCAAATGTTTTGCCAAATCCTCGCGGGGCGATGAATCAAGATAATTTTGAATCAGAGCTCTGGATCTTTGTTCATCCCTTGCAGTAATAATATCTCGGGGTTTGCAGCGATAACTTGGGATATCTACTACACGACCATTAACTAAAATATGTCTATGGTTAACTAATTGCCTGGCTCCAGGAATGGTCGAAGCCATACCTAATCGAAAAAGGATGTTATCCAAACGCATCTCAAGTAGTTGTAGTAAAACCTGACCTGTTGACCCTTTGGCTTTTCCGGCAATACGAACATATCTAAGCAATTGTCGCTCTGTCAGACCATAATGAAAACGCAATTTTTGTTTTTCTTCTAGACGAATACGATATTGAGATCTTTTCCCGAAACGTGATTGGTTTCTAAGATCACTTCCGGATCTAGGTCTTTTACTAGTTAGTCCCGGTAAAGCCCCCAGACAGCGTATTTTTTTGAAACGAGGCCCTCGGTAACGAGACATAAAGACTCCTTGTTAAAATTTGATTTTACAGAATAAACTTAAATTAAGACTGAACTAAACGATAAACGAAACTAAATCTATTGAAGTACTACAAAAGAAGACTACAAAAGAAGAATGAGATGGATTGTATCAATATCCGGATTATTTTGTATATATAGGAAGTGAAGGACCCCTTTCTTGATTTGTTCTGTAGTGTAGAGATTTAACTGCTCCAATCAAATCCGTTTTTTATTCATAGTTGGAAGTTGCTACGACATAATAGATCGGTGACCCGACATTTTTAAAAGAAAAAAAGAGAGGAGTCTTTTCAATATTCCTTGAGATCAAAGAATATTGAAAAGCCGGCTATCGGAATCGAACCGATGACCATCGCATTACAAATGCGATGCTCTAACCTCTGAGCTAAGCGGGCTCACATAACAGAAATAAGTGCAATAGAACTAACTAACTATATCTATATAGAATGTTTTTTTTAATTCTTAATTTATATATTATACTTAATTTATAGCAGTTAGTTATAGCAGATTAGATTAATCATATTAGAGCAGATCGGTACTAAGGAAAGGATAAGATAAGGATGCAATCCAGACATAATGAGACATTTCGCTGGTTTCATTCAGAAAGGGGGGAGGTAGAACGAAAAAAAAAAAATGAATATCGACCGTTCCAGTATTAAAAATCGCGCGGGAAAAATGAGAGGGGGGGAGGGTATGTATATGTGGGATATCTCTATCCATATTGAATTGCAGATACATCAATGATAGAATCATTTCTGATGGGACCAAATACGGGTCTTCCGATAGAGAATAGGGACAAGAAATCAAAATCAAATAAATCAAATAATAAAATAGGAGTAGACTTTTTTTCGATATTAGGAATCAGTATCTAATGAATTCAACGGTTCCGACATAAATAAATGAAAGAGGGGGATGGGATCACAATGAGATCTCGGTCTCATAAGGGGATATGGCGAAATTGGTAGACGCTACGGACTTGGTTGGATTGAGCCTTGGTATGGAAACCTACTAAGTGATAACTTCCAAATTCAGAGAAACCCTGGAATTAAAAATGGGCAATCCTGAGCCAAATCCTGTTTTCAGAAAACAAGGGTTCAGAAAGCGAGAACCAAAAAAAGGATAGGTGCAGAGACTCAAAGGAAGCTGTTCTAACGAATGGAGTTGATTAACATTGGTATAGGAATCCTTCTATCGAAATTCCAGAAAGGATGACCCTATCCTATATACGTACTGAAATATCAAACAATTAATCACGATCCGATTCCGTATTTTTTTTATATGAAAAATGGAAGAATTCTTGTGAATCGATTCCAAATTGAAGGAAGAATCGAATATTCAGTGATCAAATCATTCACTCCTCGGATAGATCTTTTGAAGAACTGATTAATCGGACGAGAATAAAGATAGAGTCCATTCTACATGTCAATACCGACAACAATGAAATTTATAGTAAGGGGAAAATCCGTCGACTTTAGAAATCGTGAGGGTTCAAGTCCCTCTATCCCCAATAAAAAGAAAAGAGCCCATTTTACTACCTAACCTCTTTATTTCGTCATCGGTTCCAAATTAGTTATGTTTCTTATTCACTCTACTCTTTCACAAACGGATCCGGACAGAAACCTTTCTCTCTTATCACAAGTCTATAGATACGATATACTTACAAATGAACATATATAGGCAAGGAATTTC